AAAAGAAGAGTAAATGAGGAAGAGACCTAAGTTTTATTTGAATCGTTAACAAAAAAAAAAAAGAGGATAATTAGTTAGAGAATCAAAGTATCTTTTTTGGGGATAGAGGGACTTGAACCCTCACGATTTTTAAAGTCGACGGATTTTCCTCTTACTATAAATTTCATTGTTGTCAGGATTGACACGTAGAATGGGACTCTATCTTCATTCTCATCCAATGGGTCGGGTTTTCGAAAGATCTATCCGACTGGGGAATAAATGTTTTAATTTACTAAAAAACGAATATTCGATTCTTTCTTAAACTAAAAAATCGATTCACAACAATTCTTCCGCCTTTTCATAGTCATAAAATAAAGATTTGGGTCGTCATTTTTTCATTTAATTTGAATTAATTTGAATATTTTTTAATTTTCATATAATTCTATTTTTATAGAATATAAATTTTATATAATTATATTATATAATTCTAATATAATTATATCAATTCAATTAAATAAAATAGAGTATTATTTATATTTAAGTACGTATGCGTCTAGGTTTATTCTTCATCCTTTTTGGAATTTCGATGTAAGAATTCTTATAACAACGCAAGATCGCCAACTCCATTTGTTAGAACAGCTTCCATTGAGTCTCTGCACCTATCCTTTTTTTCTTCCTTTTGGAAAGAAGGAGTTGGCTCAGGATTGCCCATTTTTTTTATTCCAGGGTTTCTCTGAATTTGAAAGTTCTCACTTAGTAGGTTTCCATACTAAGGCTCAAACCAATTAAGTCCGTAGCGTCTACCGATTTCGCCATATCCCCTTTTTCTTTTTATGCTTAAGATCTCAGTATGATCTACTTTCCCTTTTTATTCTTTCGTTTGGAACCATTGAATTCATTATTATCAAAAAATTAATATACCGAAAGGCATTTCATCCTATTTTTTTGTCTCTTTTCTTTCATTTCGAGTGGTAGCTCATATTTGCCATGGGCCAATTAGAAATAATTCTATCGTTTTTTTATCTTCAATTCAATATAGACGGATATCTATCACTATATATCTGAACCCTTCTTTTCATTTTCCATTAAAGTTGGAATACTCAAAGGATCGATTCTTTTTTTGTCTTAGTTTCCAAATTAAAGCATAGGAGTGTCTTATTCTAATCGGAATTGCACCTTTCTCTATCTTATTTATATACTCTATACTATAACAACCCTATTTAATTTACTGCAATCTAGATTTGAAATCGATTTCGATTCTATATTTTTTATGATTTATGAATAGTTAATAGCTAAGATATTATTGATGGAATTATTATGTATGTAAAGTTTCTTTTATGGGAGCCCGCTTAGCTCAGAGGTTAGAGCATCGCATTTGTAATGCGATGGTCATCGGTTCGACTCCGATAGCCGGCTTTTCTCTATTTTTTCTTTCCTATGTTTTTTAGATGTTGGTTATATATTATTCTATTTTTTCTATTCTTTTTTTATATTCTATTTTTTATACTAATAATTACTTAATCTTAATATTATATTACTTTTTTTCTGAATATTACTTTATTTGATTTTTCATGAAAAAATTTTTAGAAATAGAATTTCTTAGAATTTATAAATTAGTATAAATTGTAAAAAAAGAATTTAAGCCGTTTTTTCATATTTATTTAAATTTTTTCATATTTATTTAAAATAAATATGAAAAAATGAAATATTAATTAAACAATAAATAGATACAAGAATTTATACATATATACTAATTCAATTAAGAATGAATTAATCTATTCAAAAAAATTAATATACTAAATAATTAATCGACTAAATAATTAATCGACTAAATAATTAATAGACTAAATACAATTAGACTAAATACAATTCAAATAATTCTAAAAAATTGCATTTCAAATAAAATAATGATGAATATTAATTATTAATACAAAAAGCAGGAGGAACTTCGGTTAATACAAAAAGCAGAAGGAACTTCGGATATGTACATCTTTCATCTCACTATTCCTTCTAGTGCCATTATTTGTTCTAGTACAATTAATAGAATACCTCAGGGGATTTCGCTTCATTTATCATTTAGTTCAGTTTTAATCTCTTAAAAAAAATGAAATATCAATAACACAATAAATAAGGAGTCTTTATGTCACGTTACCGAGGGCCTCGTTTCAAAAAAATACGACGTCTGGGGGTTTTACCAGGACTAACTAATAAAAAGCCTAGAGATCTTAAAAACCCATCACGTTCCGTGAAAAGATCTCAATATCGTATTCGTCTAGAAGAAAAACAAAAATTACGTTTTCATTATGGTATTACAGAGCGCCAATTACTTAAATACTTTCGTATCGCTAGAAAAGCCAAAGGGTCAACAGGTCAGGTTTTACTCCAATTACTTGAAATGCGTTTGGACAACATACTTTTTCGGTTGGGTATGGCTCCGACTATTCCTGGAGCCCGCCAATTAGTTAATCATAGACATATTTTAGTTAATGGTCGTATAGTAGATATACCAAGTTATCGTTGCAAACCCAACGATATTGTTATGGCCAAGGATAAGCAAAAATCCAAAGCTCTCGTTCAAAATTATCTAGATTCATCTCACAGCGAGGAATTACCAAAACATTTGACTCTTCACCCATTCCCATATAAGGGAGTAGTCAATCAAATAATAGATAATAAGTGGGTCGGTTTGAAAATAAACGAATTGTTAGTCGTAGAATATTATTCCCGTCAGACTTAAGCCTGCCTTAAAGAAAGAGGTTTAGAAAAGGTTTCGGAAAAATAAGTCTCCCTTCGCTAAACAAAATTTATTTAAGATTAAGATAAGGAATTTGATTCGGATTTTTCACATTCATGTAGCATAGATCGACAGAGATCTTTTTCTTTCTGGTCGACCTTATTCCACAATTTTACATATTGCAGCAAAATCGAAACTATATAACTATCTATAGAATATATATCTAGAACTAGAATCTATATAAATAAAGATAGAAAGAACGATCTACCTCTTGGTTGATTTGTTACGGTCAACGATGTTGGTGAGTTGGATGAAGGTACGGAAAGAGAGGGATTCGAACCCTCGGTAAACAAAAGTCTACATAGCAGTTCCAATGCTACGCCTTGAACCACTCGGCCACCTCTCCGACACAACAATTATGACCCAGGAACAGAATGAATAGCGAGTTTTTCATAGTTTAATTTGGGTTGGCTAGGTAAGGTACAACTAACCAATTCTAACTAAAAAAAATATCCCATTTTTGATAAAGATCTTTACTTCAATTCAAACTTCAATTCACAATTCAAGGCTCGGGGATTCAAATAAAAAAGTTTTTCTTGTGAGAAGCTATAGTAAAAAGAAGTAAAAAGATATATTGTTCATATTTACGAAGACGACGTTCCCACCCTTTTCTGATCTGGTATTTATACGGGAATACGGGATTAAATCAATGAATTGGAAGGAATTAACGGATTGGGGGCTTTTTTTTACACTATGATTAATGAATACCTTTTGATCATGATTCCCTTTAAACGACAATTCCATAAAAATTAGAAAATTCCTTTCTTTTAAATTAAAGTTTTCACCAAAAAATTGATTATTTCATCGATCGCTTACAAATTCATGACTCATCCTGGGTCTATTTGATTTTATAGTGTCGACTCATTATGCACATAACATAAACAAAATAGATTATTATTGTATTTACAGCAGAGAATCATTATTCGATTCTTTTTCCTCCCTCTTTGGATCGAAATTAAATCAAAGTCTTTCGACCGAATCTATTCTATAGGAAAAATTACTCGCTTCTTCAGCTTCCACAAAATAGGACCATCGATATACTACATTTTTGTTGGATGAATTCGAATCGTATTCAAATATTGATTATTGATTTCTGCAAAACAAAAAGGAGTAATTTGATTCTTTGAATATGAGTAGTAGTAGAGAATATAGTAGTAGAGGGTTTGTATCTTTACATTTTATTTGATATCAATATTTAATTTCTTTTTCTTTATGAACCCTTTTATTTTATGCAATTTTGTATTGTACAATTCCTTTCTTTGTAGGACCACTCTCCCTCGGGGGAATGAAAAAAATTTTAGAATGGATTGGTACCTATGCCTAGATCACGGATAAATGGAAATTTTATTGATAAGACCTTTTCAGTTGTGGCCAATATTTTATTACGAATAATTCCAACAACTTCAGGCGAAAGGGAGGCATTTACCTATTACAGAGATGGTGTGATTTGATTCTTTTTTCCCCCAGTCTTTTGTATGAGAAAGATAAAAAATTCGGGATAGAAAGAAAAACTATTATAATTTTGATAGATTATTTTAAAAAATCTACGCTTGTTGAAGGTGAAGTTTAGAAATAGAGCAATTCCTTCTGTCGTGTATCCCCGATTAATGCAGCCTCATATGCTTCCATTATCCATTTTCGTATTGAGCGAAAGGTTACACCTATCGGTTCTGTATTACGGGTCAATCCCATTCTACTAGTCCTAATAGGTAGCATAGGGGAAAAGCACTACACCTAGAAATCAACAAGACGAAAGCTTTGTTAAAATTACTTACCCCCTTCCTTATCTAGATTGGGACTTAAAAGAATGGTTGGGACAACAAATATCCATCTCGTTCGTACCTTGGATACCCATATAACCATCAAAGACTGTTGAAGTGACTAATTCCTGGAAATTAGGGGGCGTTGAGGACAAAAAAATTGTTGGAGTTACCATTTCTATCTAGTACCAAAACGTTTGATGTTAAAAAAAGCTCCCGTGCAAGGAAGGTTGGCTAGAAATTTCGTGCAAAAAAACTAGCCCCGCTCAATTCATAATGAGAATAATCGATACGTGGAATCAAAAACGATTGAAATATTCTCATTATGCATAGAAAGGAGGAGCCGTATGAGATGCAAATCTCACGTACGGTTCTGGAACGGAGATTCTTTTAATCGAATGACGACCGTAACGGATGTCAGCTCAATCCGAAGGAAATTATGCAGAAGCTTTACAGAATTATTATGA